CCATAACCGTTTTGATCGCCAATTCATACTTGCTCCAATTTCATTTTATTCGAATTGAGAGAATACCCCCAATGATTTTGACTTTATTTCTTTTGTTTCCGAAGGAACTCTCATCAACTAGCACTAGTTTGATGTGAACTAGTACTAGTTTGATGTGAACTTTTAGGAGTAATTCATCAAATTGGTTAAATCTAAACTAATAACATACCCTTCATATGATCCCAATATACATATAGATCCACCAACTTTTAGATCCACCAACTTTACATTTTAGGCATCCAGCGCCCCTGATCTATTTGAAACTAGCTAGAATTCATTTACCCATAGATCATTTTCTGTAGGCAGAAGAGCTTTTTCCTTTATGTTCGCCGGAAATCACATGTTATACCATATTTCCCGAAATAAAAATCTGTGTTATGTTACAAGTCTAAGTTTCAAAAAAAAAAACGGATGAAATTTTGTCCCCTCAGATCTAAACAATCTTGTTTTTTTGAACATAAAGAAATAAAGAAGCCATTGCCATTGCCGGAAATACTAGGCCTACTAAAGGCACAAAAATAGAGGGAAAATTGAAAGTTGTCATAAAATGGGTACCTCGATTTACTATTTGTACCTGTTATTATTTTATTTTTAATATCCTATTTTTTATTTATACTAATTATAATTAAGTTATAATTAAGAATTGTAATTATTATGAATTCGTACTTATTATTAAAGATATAAGTATCTAGATATCTAAGTGATAGAATAAGTCCATTTATTTAGTTCTATATTCCTTGGACTTATTCTATCACTTAGATCTTAGGTCACCAAAGAAAATTCCATTCTTATTTACTTTGATTCCGATAAGCTAACTACTTGTTTCCTACAAATAAAATAATGGAATTTAGCGCGCTCTACTTGATTGAATTGGAATTCAAAGGATTGAAGCCGTGGAACTGCAAAAAATCAGTCAGACCGTGTTTTAAAAGTTTACGTGGTATGATTTGGTCCAACATGCCCTTCTCGAATAAAGGTTCAGCCTCTTGTGAACCTTCGGGTATTGGTTGCTTCAATGTTTCTTCAATTACTCTTTTACCCGCAAATGCAATGTAGGAATTGGGCTCGGCAAAAATGAGATCTGCCAACGTACCAAAACTAGCTGTTACCCCACCAGTAGTAGGAGATGCAAGGATTGATATATATACTAACTTGCTATTGAATTGATCATAATCCAATAGGGCACATGATATTTTAGCCATTTGCATCAAGCTCACACTTCCTTCTTGCATTCGCGCCCCACCCGAAGCGCACACTATAATAAGAGGTAGAGATTGATTGATAGCGTACTCAACCAAACGGGCGATTTTCTCTCCAACTACGGATCCCATACTGCCCCCCATAAACTCAAACTCCATAATCCCAAAAGCTACGGGAATACCATTTAGTTGACCTACGCCTGTTTGAACAGCCTCATTTAATCCTGTCTTTTTTCGATAAAAATCAAGACGATCTTCATAGGGCGTGTCCTCCTCCCCCGAATCCGATTCAAAAGGATCTTCTGAAACCTCCTCCGAATCCGATTCAAAAGATCTTTCTGAAACCTCCTCCGAATCCGATTCAAAAGGATCTTCCGAAACCTCCTCCGAATCCGATTCAAAAGGATCTTCTGAAACCTCCTCCGAATCCGATTCAAAAGGATCTTCCGAAACCTCCTCCGAATCCGATTCAAAAGGATCTTCTGAAACCTCCTCCGAATCCGATTCAAAAGATCTTTCTGAAATCTTCTTCCGAATCGCCTTTTGGATCAAAGAAATCTCTTTTCGAAGGTCTTCAAGCGTGCATTCATATTTAGAAGGATCTTCTGAAACCTCCTCCGAATCCGATTCAGAAGGATCGGGATCCGGAGATGCCATGTCTTCATCGATAGGATGCCAAGTACCGGTGTCGATCAAAAATTCGATTCTTTCTGGACTATTCATTGTGAAATGATATTCACAGTGTTCACACATATTATTTCGTTCTTTTAACAATCTTTTATAATTTAATTGCTCACAATCTTCGCATAGAACCCACAAACCCACAATGTGGGGAGGAGTACCCCTAGGATACGAATGCTTAGGATCCGAATCAGATCCATCCCGATGATTCGGATCATCAGGATGTGTATCATCCGATACATTAGATTCGGGATCTTTCGGTTTTGGATTTTTCGAATCCCCCCGAACCGGATCCCCATCAGTCGATTTTTGATCTTTCGAACCGGAATCAACCAGATTCATATCATTAAAGCAATTCGAAGCCGAATCATTAGGATTTGTATCATCCGAATCTAATGATTCGGGATCTTTCGGTTTTGGATTTTTCGAATCCTCTCTTATACGGAGATCATTACCCTTCGCGGGGTTTGGTGTGTCGGATCCCCCGCTTTCACCACATGCTTTCCACGAACTTTTTATCCCATCTCCCCATGAAGATTGAGTCTTAAAGAAAATCGGATTAAAAGACCAGTTTGAACTGT